TTCTTATCAAAGAAAGACAGGATTAACCGAGGCTGTTCAAACAGGCATAGGGCAATTAAACGGTATTACCGTAGCAATTGGGGTTATGGATTTTCAGTTTATGGGGGGTAGTATGGGATCCGTAGTCGGTGAGAAAATTACCCGTTTGATTGAATACGCTACTAAAGAATTTCTACCTCTTATTATAGTGTGTGCTTCCGGAGGAGCACGCATGCAAGAAGGAAGTTTGAGCTTGATGCAAATGGCTAAAATATCTTCTGCTTTATATGATTATCAATCAAATAAAAAGTTATTCTATGTACCAATCCTTACATCTCCTACTACTGGTGGGGTGACAGCTAGTTTTGGTATGTTGGGGGATATTATTATTGCCGAACCCAATGCCTACATTGCCTTTGCGGGTAAAAGAGTAATTGAACAAACATTGAATAAAACAGTACCCGAAGGTTCACAAGCGGCTGAGTATTTATTCCAGAAGGGCTTATTCGATCTAATCGTACCACGTAATCCTTTAAAAAGCGTTCTGAGTGAGTTATTTGAACTCCACACTTTCTTTCCTTTGAATCAAAATTAGAACATTAAGTTCAATTATTTTGAGCAAACAAGTAATTAGTATATCGGAATCCAAGTCAAAATTAGACGAATGGGGTTTTCTTTGTTGACATAAGATCTAATTGTATCAAAGAAGCAAAAGTCACAGAAAATAGAAAATCCGCCCCTTTTTCTATATTCCTGATTATTGATTATTGATCAAGGTCTCTATCAACAAGATAAAAGAGGAAATTCTTATTTTCGTGAATTAGGCAAATAAAAAAATATCTTCTTCTCGTCATATATAATTAAAATATAGAAAATATAGAATTTTTTATCTTTCTATTACGATAATCCTATTTTGACTAAGAATCCCTGCTGGATGGGATTCTAACAAACCCTTCAATATTCAATATAAATAGAATCTAAATAAATAGAATCTAATTCATTTTTAAGAGAGTTTTTGCTTAGTAAATGAAATTCGAAGACAAGAGCAAAAAAATGAAGAAAAAAATATCTCATCCATATCCTTTCAAATCTTTCATATAGAAAGATGAAAAACTACATTCTATAACTCACTTAGCTAGATACTTATATCTATATTTATTAATATTAGATTAGATAGATTAGATAATAAGTAATAATAATTCCAATTTAATAATAATTCCAATTTAGAATTTTCAAATTCTAATAAGATATCTTTATATCTTCTTTATATTATAAAATAAAATTTTATAAAATAATAAGATATTTTTATTTATTTAGAATTATCAATATCAAATTATAATAAGATATCTTTATACTTTATATATAATAAGATATCTTTATATTATAAAATATAAAATCTAAATAATAATAACAGGTACAAATAGTAAATCGAGGTACCCATTCTATGACAAATCTTACCTTTCCCTCTGTTTTGGTCCCTTTAGTAGGCCTAGTATTTCCGGCAATCGCAATAGCTTCTTTATTTCTTCATATTCAAAAAAACAAAATTGTTTAGAGGCGAGGGCACAAAATCTCATCTATTTTGTTTTTTCAAAACTAACGCTTGTATCATAACACGGATATCCATTTAGCAAAATTTTGTATATTTGGTATATTGGTATATTTGGTATAAGCGGCTTCCGCCGAAAATCTCCCAAAAATGCTATATTCTAGCTATTTTCAAATAGACCCAACTCGGCGGATGGCTGAACTGTAAAGTTGGTCTATCTATATACATGTGGCTATCTTTAGTGAGATCATACGAAGGGTATGTTATTAGTTTAGATCTAACCAATTTAATGAATTACTCCTAAAGGTTCACATCAACCTAGTGCTAGTTGATGCGAGTTACTTCGGAAACAAACGGACTAAAGTCAAATTCATTTGGGGTATTCTCTCAATTCCAAAAAAAGCAACTGGATCAAGTATGAGTTGTCGATCAGAACATATATGGATAGAACCTATAACGGGGGCTCGAAAAACAAGTAATTTCTGCTGGGCTGTTATCCTTTTTTTAGGTTCATTAGGATTCTTGTTGGTTGGAACCTCGAGTTATCTTGGTAGAAATTTGATATCTTTATTTCCGTCTCAGGAAATAGTTTTTTTTCCACAAGGAATTGTGATGTCTTTCTATGGGATCGCGGGTCTTTTTATTAGCTCCTATTTGTGGTGCACAATTTCGTGGAATGTAGGTAGTGGTTATGATCGATTTGATAGAAAAGATGGAATAGTGTGTATCTTTCGTTGGGGATTTCCTGGAAAAAATCGTCGGGTCTTCCTCCGATTTCTTATAAAAGATATTCAGTCCGTCAGAATAGAAGTTAAAGAGGGTATTTTTGCTCGTCGTGTCCTTTATATGGATATCAGAGGCCAGGGAGCCATTCCATTGACTCGTACTGATGAGAATTTTACTCCACGGGAAATGGAACAAAAAGCTGCTGAATTGGCCTATTTCTTGCGTGTACCAATTGAAGTTTTTTAATAAATGAAGCCGAGAAATGAATGCTTTCTCAGCAGGAGAGCAAAAAACGCAAGAATCCTCTTTTTCTATACCATAACTTATAACTTAATTGAGGTTTCTTCAAAACATTCATTCGAGTCAAAGCAGACATATATGGAATAAGTATAAAAAAACTCTTTTGGGGATCTTTTATATGTATCGAAATATACACAACCCAATTCAAAAAGAAACAAATCCAATATCTCATAATCAACCATTTTGAAATAAGGAAATTCCCTCCCTTTTTAATTGTTGTAATTGAGACTTCAGATAGATCATATCTTGTAATTTTTTGAAGCTTCTTTTTATATTTTTTGTGCTCCTTAATGACCAAAAAATTGGATCTCTTATAATAAGAATAAAAAATAACTAGCAAATTTCTGTCGTTTTTTGCCACTCAATTTTCACAATTACATAGAGTCGACGAATTAGATGGGTTCATTAACAATTCACAGACGAAAAAATGGAAAAAAAGAAAGCATTCACTCCTCTTTTATATCTTGCATCTATAGTATTTTTGCCCTGGTGGATTTCTCTCTCATTTCAAAAAAGTATGGAATCTTGGGTTACTTATTGGTGGAATACTAGGCAATCCGAAATTTTTTTGAATGATATTGAAGAAAAGAGTATTCTAGAAAAATTCAGAGAATTGGAGGAACTCCTCTTCTTAGAGGAAATGATCAAGGAATACTCGGAGACACATCTACAAAACCTTCGTATAGGAATTCACAAAGAAACAATCCAATTAATCAAGATACACAACGAGGGTCGTATTCATACAATTTTGCACTTCTCGACAAATATAATCTGTTTCATTATTCTAAGCGTTTATTCTATTTTGGGTAATAAAGAACTTGTTATTCTTAACTCTTGGGTTCAGGAATTCCTATATAACTTAAGTGACACAATAAAAGCTTTTTCTCTTCTTTTATTAACTGATTTATGTATCGGATTTCATTCGCCCCATGGTTGGGAACTGCTGATTGGCTTTGTCTACAAGGATTTTGGATTTGTTCATAATGAGCAAATTATATCTGGCCTTGTTTCCACTTTTCCAGTCATTCTAGATACAATTTTAAAATATTGGATTTTCCGTTATTTAAATCGCGTATCTCCGTCACTTGTAGTGATTTATCATTCAATGAATGACTGAAAAATTATCTACCTAATCCAATTAGAATGTTTCTTACTTTGCAGTTGTACATAAGCAAAGCATTGAAAATCGCTTTAGATTTCTACCCATCCCGGGGATTCATCCTATATTCCTATATATTAATCCAGTCAATTTATTCCAGTAAATAACAGAATCGTGGATAGGAAACTCCATTAGTAACCTACCCCAATTTATTGTAGAAATTTTCGGGATCAATGGTTGGACCATGCAAACTAGAAATACTTTTTCTTGGATAAAGGAACAGATTACTCGATCTATTTCCATATCGCTAATGATATATATAATAACTCGTACATCCATTTCAAATGCATATCCCATTTTTGCACAGCAGGGTTATGAAAATCCACGAGAAGCGACTGGACGTATTGTATGCGCCAATTGCCATTTAGCTAATAAACCAGTGGATATTGAGGTACCGCAAACGGTACTTCCCGATACTGTATTTGAAGCAGTTGTTCGAATTCCTTATGATATGCAAGTGAAACAAGTTCTTGCTAGTGGTAAAAAAGGGGGTTTGAATGTGGGGGCGGTTCTTATTTTACCAGAGGGTTTTGAATTAGCGCCCCCCGATCGTATTTCCCCCGAGATAAAAGAAAAGATGGGCAATCTGTCTTTTCAGAGCTATCGCCCCAACCAAAAAAATATTCTTGTCATAGGCCCTGTTCCTGGTCAGAAATATAGTGAAATCACCTTTCCTATTCTTTCCCCCGACCCCGCTACTAAGAAAGACATTCACTTCTTAAAATATCCTATATACGTAGGCGGAAACAGAGGAAGGGGCCAAATTTATCCTGACGGGAGCAAGAGTAACAATACAGTTTATAATGCTACAGCATCAGGTATAGTAAGCAAAATCCTACGAAAAGAAAAGGGGGGATACGAAATAACCATAGCGGAGGATGGACGTCAAGTGGTTGATATTATCCCTCCGGGGCCAGAAATTCTTGTTTCAGAAGGTGAATCTATCAAATTGGATCAACCATTGACAAGTAATCCTAATGTGGGCGGATTTGGTCAGGGAGATGCAGAAATAGTACTTCAAGATCCATTACGTGTACAAGGCCTTTTGTTCTTCTTCGCATCTGTTATTTTGGCACAAGTATTTTTGGTTCTTAAAAAGAAACAGTTCGAGAAGGTTCAATTGTCCGAAATGAATTTCTAGACTCGCGGATTAATCGACATCAAGTTTGTAAAAAGAACCAAATTATTTTTAGTAATTATGATTATCTATAACTATGATAAAAAATGAAATTCTAAAAAGCCTTTCATTTATACTCTTTTTCTACGAGATACCGGGAATTCCTTGTA